TTGCTTCGCATTATCCGGATCCAAAAAACCAGTCAAGATATGCCGGTCATATCATTGTAGCAACTGAAATGTGTTTTTGCATAAAAAACCAATCTAATTATGAGTTGTGAAGCGAATAAAAAAAGATGTGGATAACTGGAAAGGTGAGAGAAAGAGAGAAAAAATATTAATGATAGATAATTCCAATATAATATGTTATGTAAGGTCTATAAGTCATCTTATAAAAGACAATGTAATAAAGCATCAATACTCTCATTCATTCATCCAGAAGTAGATGAATCTGTTCATAGAACAAAAAAGAAAGAGCCTCGAGTCAATAAAGACTGAGAAGATTGACTCAAGCAAATTTAATGAGAGACTCCATTGTTGAATTTCAGACCTAAGCATTACTCGAGAAGCGATGGGAACGATGGAACCTGTGAATAAAGAAGATTCTATTGAAAACAAATCTTAATGATTCATCGGATGGGATGGCGGAACGAACCGGAGAACAATTTCATTTATTCTGAGCGATCATGGATCGTGGGCTAACCCTACAACTGAACAAGATATTAAAAAAAGAGTCAATATTCGCCCGCGAAAGCTTTATTTTATTTGATTGCGACATTTTTGATTTTTGGTGATCAAATATATATTATGATAAAAAAAGGGATTCGTTATATTATATATATATAAATATAATAACGTTATAAAAAACGACATTATCTATAAATTCTAAATTTATGTTTAGTTATATATCCAAACAAAATCAAGAAATTTTGAATATATTAGATGCAATATCAAATCAAATATAATGAAATATTTTTCAATCCTTTTATTCGCGAGGAGCTGGATGAGAAGAAACTCTCATGTCCAGTTCTGTAGTAGAGATGGAATTGCGAAACAACCATCAACTATAACCCCAAAAGAACCAGATTCCGTAAACAACATAGAGGAAGAATGAAGGGAATATCTTATCGGGGTAATAATATTTGTTTCGGTAGATATGCTCTTCAGGCACTTGAACCCGCTTGGATCACATCTAGGCAAATAGAAGCAGGACGACGAGCAATGACACGAAATGCACGCCGTGGGGGAAAAATATGGGTACGTATATTTCCAGACAAACCCGTTACAGTAAGACCCGCGGAAACACGTATGGGGTCAGGTAAAGGATCTCCCGAATATTGGGTAGCTGTCATTAAACCAGGTAGAATACTTTATGAAATGGGTGGGGTAGCAGAAAATATAGCCAGAAAGGCTATTGCAATAGCGGCGTCCAAAATGCCTATACGAACTCAATTCATTATTTCGTGATAGAAATATATAACCATAGGAAAGAGGTCTTGAAATCAAAAAGCAATTGCGGGTTTCCCCCTCTTTTTGTTTTGAAAAAATAATATTTCTTTTTTTCTTCGCCTCTTTATTGTTTTGCATTGAAAGAACAGATTATAAAATGATATGATTCAACCCCAGACTTATTTGAATGTAGCGGACAACAGCGGGGCTCGAGAATTGATGTGTATTAGAATCATAGGAGCTAGTAATCGACGATACGCTCATATTGGTGATGTTATTGTTGCTGTGATCAAAGAAGCAGTACCAAATATGCCTCTAAAAAGATCAGAAGTGATCAGAGCTGTAATTGTACGTACTTGTAAAGAACTCAAACGTGACAATGGTATGATAATCCGATATGATGACAATGCTGCAGTTGTCATCGATCAAGAAGGAAATCCAAAAGGAACTCGAGTTTTTGGTGCGATCGCCCGGGAATTGAGACAGTTAAACTTTACTAAAATAGTTTCATTGGCCCCTGAAGTATTATAAGATAAGACTATGACATAGAGTTATAGTAGATAGAGTAGTTGAATGAAATCAATTAATTAAATTAATTAATAGATTGTGTCTCACGTATATACCTTTACTAATTCATAACAAAAAAAGATCATGTTTATTATATCCAAATTTTGAGACACCAATAATTTTAGTTCATTATGGGTAGAGACACTATTGCTGACATAATAACCTCCATACGAAATGCTGACATGCATAGAAAAGGGACGGTTCGAATAACATCTACTAACATCACAGAAAACATTGTGAAAATACTTTTAAGAGAAGGCTTTCTAGAAAACGTCAGAAAACATCGGGAAAACAACAAGGATTTTTTGGTTTTAACCCTACAACATAGAAGGAATAGGAAAGGACCATATAAAACTACTTTAAATTTAAAACGGATCAGTCGACCTGGTCTACGAATCTATTCTAATTATCAAAGAATTCCTAAAATTTTGGGTGGAATGGGGATTGTAATTCTTTCTACTTCTCGGGGTATAATGACAGACCGAGAGGCTCGACTAGAAGGAATCGGCGGAGAAATTTTGTGTTATATATGGTAATCCTTCTAATATCCGAATTAGATACGAAGTTTCCTATTCGTGAAAAAAAAAGAGACAGAACAGGGTATCTAATATCACTCCTCCTCCATTAGTTGATACTTTAAGGGGGTTTTACCTGG